GGGATTCCCTTCTTTGTTTGTCTGATTCGAGGGGAAAAGGCTCGTTGGGTTCTTAAGAATCAGAGTCTTTTTTTCGTCTAAATGACAAAGTTTATTTCTTTTTCTGCTGTTTCAAAAAACTTTTTCTGATGATGCCTTTGAAAAATGAACTTCATTGATTGATTCAGAACACCTGTTCCTTGACAGTATCTATGGGTATTTTCCAAGTTAGAAGAACACTCAACTTCCTGGATGATTGATATATATTTTTGTCGACTAGATATCGTACAAATACTTTTTCTATTTATTTGAGTATCTCAACCAAATAGAAATTTTTTAGAAGTTCATTGTATTTAATCAACAAAATTCCCTCCTTTATTTTATTTTCCACTACTTATACTTATACTTATATTTATTATTTTTTTCCACTACTTATATTTATTTATTATATTTCTAATTCTATTAGTTATATTAGATTATTATTTAGATTATTCTATTAGAATACGTAATAATAGATTATTCTATTAGAATAGGTAATAATTCTTTTTTTTTTTTAGAATACGTAATAATTCTATTAGAATCAGAATACGTAATAAATAGAATAATAATATGTATTAAGGGAATAAATCGAAAAAGTTCTGATACATCTGAAAAAACCGAAACCAAGACTAGGAATTTTTGACGAACAGGATCCAAAATCATTACTCTTTCAACACAAGAAAACAACACAAGAAAAGGAATTTTCTAACCCCTTTCTTGTGTCGAAGACTAGGAAGGCGAATAATCCCTCCTAGAATTATTTGCTCCCCGCTTCTTTATGCTAATATCGAGTCCAATTTTATGACATTGCAATCTGACAACAATAGTAACACTTCAATTTGGTTGGCTAAAAAACCAAAAAAGCGGGGAAAAGCCAAATAGCCTTCTTCCAAATAAATCTAGCTATTATGACTCGAAATGCCGTACAAGGAATTCCGCAGAAAAAGAGTATAAACAAGAATAAACAAAAAAGGGGTTTTTCCTAATTTCATTTTTCTTTTTGATCATAGAAAATCATAATCAACAACAACAATTTGGCTCTTTTTACGAACTTGATGTCGATAAATCCGCGAGTCTAGAAATTCATTTTGGCCAATTGAACCTTCTCAAACTGTTTCTTTTTAAGAACCAAAAAGATTTGTGCCAAACTAACAGATGCCAAGAAGAACAAAAGGCCTTGAACACGTAATGGATCTTGAAGTACTATTTCTGCATCTCCCTGACCGAATCCGCCCACATTAGGATTACTCGTTAATGGTTGATCAAATTGGATGGATTCACCCTCTGAAACAAGAAGTTCTGGCCCTGGAGGGATAATATCAACTACTTGACGTCCATCCGATGGATCTGTTATGGATATTTCATATCCCCCCCTTTCTTTTCGTATTATTTTGCTTACTATACCCGCTGCTGTAGCATTATAAACTGTATTGTTACTCTTGCTTCCGTCGGGATAAATCTGACCCCTTCCCCTGTTCCCGCCTACGTATATAGGATATTTTAAGAAGTGAACATCTTTGTTAGTAGCAGGGTCGGGGGAAAGAATAGGAAAGATGATTTCACTATATTTCTGACCAGGCACAGGCCCTATCACAAGAATATTTTTTTTATTGGGGCGATAGCTCTGAAAAGACAAATTGCCTATTTTTTCTTTCATCTCGGGAGAAATACGATCGGTAGGGGCTAATTCAAACCCCTCCGGTAAAATAAGAACAGCCCCTACATTCAAACCCCCTTTCTTACCATTAGCAAGAACTTGTTTCAGTTGTTTATCATAAGGAATTCGAACAACTGCTTCAAATACAGTATCAGGGAGTACCGCTTGTGGAACCTCAACATCCACGGGCTTATTAGCTAAATGGCAATTGGCACATACAATACGCCCAGTCGCTTCTCGTGGATTTTCATAACCCTGCTGCGCAAAAATGGGATATGCGCTTGAAATGGATGTCCGAGTTATGATATATATCAGGAGCGATACGGAAATAGATCGAGCAATCTGTTCCTTTATCCAAGAAAAAGTCTTTCTAGTTTGCATGGTCTAATAATTGATCCAAAAATTTCTACAATAAATTGAGTAGGTTGCTAGTATAGTTCCCTATTCACGATTCTGCTATTTACTGGACTCATTTTACTGGAAAAATATAGGATGAATCCCCCGGATGGTTAGAAATCGAAAGAGTAAGTACGATTTTTAATGCTTCTGTAGAACTACAAAGTAACAAATATTCTAATTGGATTAGATTAATATTGGTATCGGTGGATCATTTATCAGTCATTCATTGAATGATAAATAACTACAAGTGACGGAGATACACGATTTAAATAACGGAAAATCCAATATTTCAAAAGAGTATCGAGAATGACTGGAAAAGTGGAAACAAGACCAGATATCATTTGATCATTATGAACAAATCCAAAATCTTTGTAGACAGAGCCAATCATTAGTTCCCAACCGCGGGGTGAATGGAATCCGATACATAAATCCGTTAATAAAAGAATTGAAAAAGCTTTTACTGTGTCGCTTAAGTTATATAGGAATTCCTGAGCCCAAGAGTTAAGAATAACAAGTTCTTCATTACCAAAAATAGAATAACCGCTTAGAATAACAAAAGAGATTATATTTGTCGATAAGTGCAAAATCGTATGGATACGATCCTCATTCTGTATCTTGATTAATTGGATCATTTCTTTGCGGATTCCTATACCAAGCTTTTGTAATCGTGTCTCCGAGTGTTCCTTGATCATTTCGTCCAAGAAGAGGATTTCCTCTAATTCTATGAACTTTTCTAGAATACTCTTTTCTTGAATGATATTCAAGAAAATTTCAGATTGCCCAGTATTCCACCAATTAGTAACCCAAGATTCCATACTTTTCGTAAATGAGAGAGAAATCCACCAGGGCAAAAAGACTATAGATGCAAAATACAAAAGAGGAGTGAATGCTTTCTTTTTTGCCATTTTTTCATCTGTGAATTGTTAATCAACCCACCTCATTCGTCGTCTCTATGTGATCTATCGAATATTTCTTTCACACATGAGTTCTATATAAGAACTCAAACCTATGAATCTATTTTCTTTGTATTTGTGATTTTCTTTGAATCTAGAAAGAATACAGACAAATAGTAACAAATATTCAAACAAATATTCAACTTAAAAGAAAGAAGTCTATTTTGTACTCTATCCCCTTTTTATTCCTACGAAATATCAGATGAAATAGAACGCTTAGAGGGGATATAATGAAAGTTTTTGATTGGCTCTTCCCAAAGCAAAAGAAAGGAATGATCCATTTTTTTATTTGACTGATGGGGCCAACAAACAATTAATTCTAACAAAAACAAACAATTAATTCTAACAAATATATAAAACATTAATTCTAACAAATATATAAAACAAATATATAAATAGAATATATAAATATATATAAATAATAGAATCAAAAATAGAATCAAAAGAATAGAATTAATAAACTAAATAAAAAACTAAATAAAGATAAACGGCGTCTTCTTTTATTCGAAACGCCTCGTGATCTTCAACCAATTATGTGCTTCAATATAATTACCAGGAGTAAGCGCTATAGCCTGTTTCCAATACTCAGCTGCTTGATCAAACCAAGCCTCCGCAATTTCGGAATCTCCCTGGCGAATGGCTTGCTCTCCCCGGTCGGAATAGGTAGGTTAATTCCTTCCCTTAGAACCGTACTTGAGAGTTTCCTAACTCATACGGCTCACCAATCATTTGGTGCCCCCTTTTAATCTACCATACCATATCTAACTAATGAGATTTCTGCTGGGCCTATCCCATTTTTGGGGTTAACCAAAGAGGTTCATTACCTGAGTTTTAAACTGAAATTTGGATTCAATTTGGATTAATAATCCATTTTATTTCGTTTTATCTTTTTTCCCACCTTAAGAAGGGGAAATTCCCCCTATCGTTAGAATTTTATGAAAGGTAACTATCTCGGTTTCACATATAAATTTCTATAGAATCTTTGAAAAAGACTTTCCTTCCTAAGAAAGAAAAGGCTTACTATCTTTGGGATCTGATCCTACACCGCTGCTCAAGACTTTAGTGGATCGACTCTATTACATAAGTGGATTCCTATCACATCATGAGTAGGTATATCTACCACCATGACATAAGTACGCAGTTATTATTGTATCGGCCCAAAACCTCACTAATTGATCTTTACGGTGCTTCCTCTATCAATTAGATCCTTTTTTTATCCATAGAAAAAAGTAGCTAGGCATTTCTATTTCTTCCTATTTTGACTTCTATGAAGTTTCTTTCTTTGCTACAGCTGATAAAAATCGTTGTTTTAGACGATGCATATGTAGAAAGCCTATTTTTTGAGTAGTATTTACTAGTTTTTTAGTATTTACTAGCCGATTTTTTCTTTTTTTCTTTCTATAGTGGAGATAGTCGCACGTAATGACAGATCACGGCCATATTATTAAAAGCTTGGGGTAAGAATGGGTTTCGTTCTAGTGCTCGAAAATAATATTCCAAAGCTTTTGTATGTTCTCCATTACTTGTATGGATAAGACCTATATTATAGAGTATATAACTTCGATCATAGGGATCAATTTCTAATCGCATAGCTTCATAATAATTTTGTAAAGCTTCCGCATAATTTCCTTCGGATTGAGCTGACATCCGTTACGGTCGTCATTCAATTAAAAGAATCTCCGTTCCAGAACCGTACGTGAGATTTTCACCTCATACGGCTCCTCCCTTATGTGCATAAGGAGAATAATACATGAAATCAAAAAAGACGGAAATATTCTCATTATGAACTGAACAGGGCTAGTATTTTTACAAGAAATCTCTAGCCAACCTTCCTGCAAGAGATCTTTTCTTAAGATCAAGCGTGTTGGGACTAGATAGAAATGAGAACTCCAACAATTTCTTTGTTTTCAACGCCTCCTAATTTCCAGGAATTAGTCACTTCAACAGCCTTCGATGGTTATACGGGTATCCAA